ATTCTATTTAATAGAAAATTCTTACAATGAATACAACGAAAGAGATTATCATATTGCCACAATTTAAGTAGATTGAGATCTATTAATTTCCCTTTCATGGTTGTAGAGACAATTTTTTGTTAGAATCTCTCCTTTTTTACTTTTTCATTTTAAGGAATTGCTTAATCGTCCAGAAACAAATATGAGTAGTAGATCCTATTCGATGAAAGAAATCAAAGAAAGAATAAAATAATTCGGATTAATAGTTGTAATGAATTCTTGGAAAGGATCAGGCTTTATTTTAACATATGGAAAGAAGAAATGGAAAAATTGTATTCCATAATAATGGAATTCAGAAAAAATATTTTATTTGTGAATTAAGTTACACAAACAAGTTCGTATTATTAGTTTTCGCTCAACCCATGGGTTGGTAGGAATCGCGATCAGTTTCACCCGCCACTTTATCTTTGTTCATGCCGTCTATAATGGTCTATAATGATAGATGAATCGAAAACTTTCAATTGAATTTATTCTTTCAATTGGTATTTTTGTATATCCTCCTATTTTACAAAAATGAATTAGGTAAATGCTTTCGAAACATACGCAAAAAAATACTTTATTTAATAGAGATCCTTCATGCTTACTATAACCAGTTATTTCGGTTTTCTACTAGTGGCTTTAACTATAACTTCAGCTCTATTTATTGGTTTGAGCAAGATACGACTTATTTAAAATTTATAGTTGAAAGAAAAAATTCAGAAAGGAAATCCTTCTGCGAAATTCTGTGTATTCTATAGGTACTTACCACATCAATTGTCAATTCTTGGTTATTGAGATTCACGTCAATTCGGATTAATATTTAGGTATATATATTTATTACCTCTTTTTTCTCCTTTTCAAAAAATTCAAATGATTGAAGTTTTTCTATTTGGAATCGTGTTAGGTCTAATTCCTATTACTTTGGCTGGATTATTCGTAACTGCATATTTACAATATAGGCGTGGTGATCAGTTGGACCTTTGATTAATTAACATTTCTTTTTTTGTTTTTGATTGGCCGCCTCCTTTCTTGAATCTCCAGGAGGTCAAATTCGAATTGCTGTGGAAGTGACTGAACCCCTTTCAGTCTAATTCGATCTACGAAGAAAAAGTCACGCTCTGTAGGATTTGAACCTACGACATCGGGTTTTGGAGACCCACGTTCTACCGAGCTGAACTAAGAGCGCTTTCTTATTTCTTATTAGAATGGATAATACTCTAAAGGTAAAGAAAAGGATTCTTTTTCTAACCCTTATCCATTTTGAATGCATATATTTTAGAGTTTCATAAAAAGAAAATGAACGAGTCCGTCCAATTTGAATCGATCTCAATTGATTCCTCGTTACTGCTCAACTGAGCAGTAATAGGTAGGGATGACAGGATTTGAACCCGTGACATTTTGTACCCAAAACAAACGCGCTACCAAACTGCGCCACATCCCTTGAATTGTTATACAATGTCATTGTAGAGAATTCCTGTCTTGTTTTCCACATCCCTATTTCTCCATTCCGAAGCGCACTTTTTCTGGCCATTTCGTCTTTTTGGTCTCATTTAACATATAATAATAAGAAAAGAAAAATCTTATGGATCATTGTACATTTCAATTGAAATTAATTTCACTTTGAATTAGGGATTCTGTGTACAACTCTAAGTAGACCTTAACTACAAATGCATCTGATTATATATGCATTATCTTTATGTATTACAATAAATAAAAAGGAGGTTTTTCAATGCGAGATCTAAAAACATATCTCTCCGTGGCCCCAGTACTAAGTACGCTATGGTTCGGGGCTTTAGCAGGTCTATTGATAGAGATTAATCGTTTTTTCCCGGATGCGTTGACATTCCCCTTTTTTTCATTCTAGTTATTACAGCCGAAAGAATGACGAAGATTAGATATAGAATGAAATATCGGTGACTAATCCTTACCCCTTCCCCTTTTCTCTTTTTTCCCTTTTCTTTTATTTTTCTTAAAAAAAAATAAGGGACGAAAGAGAAAGAATAAAGTGGATTTAACGTCGACGAGACTTGGGTTTCAAGTTCAAATTAAATGAATAAATGGAGGCATGGGAGTAGAGTAGAAAATGCGGGTCAAGGGCAAGAATACAAGAGCTTTAACTGAAATACCTTACTTCAGGTTGAAATAGAATTTCTAAATCATTGTCTTACTTATACTATGGCTTTGCTTTGATTTATTATTACTTTATCTTTCTTGATTTTGATCTTTTAGAATTGGATTTCAAGTTAGTAACTTCTATTTGTTATTTTTTCCTTGCTTTCTTTTTCTTAGTTTCGAATCAAATCAAATAGAAATAGAAGAGTTGAGTAAATTAAAAATTCAAATTCAAAGGAGGTTCATGGCCAAGAGGAAAGACGCGCGAGTAACAGTGATTTTGGAATGTAACAGTTGTATCCGAAACGGTGTTAAAAAGGTATCAACGGGCATTTCCAGATATATTACTCAAAAGAACCGGCACAATACG